TGTCGTAAGAAAAAAAAAAGAATCGGAAAAAAAGTTTATTGAACGTGTTTAGTAATTTTGACTACTTTAGCATTTTTCTCATAGTAATTTTGACTCCACCTTCCCGGAGTTCATTCTCCGGGGAACTCCGTTTAAATTTTTCCGGTGTATTCTTTCCAATCTACTTCTTTTGTTTTTCTTATTTCGTTCGAAATCATATAAAGACAATTCCTATTTGATATAGCTATTTGGCCTAGTATTTTACGATTAAGAAGCAACTGTCCCTTGTATAGATCATGTATTAATTTACTATAACTATAGGATACTCCCTTTTCTCGAATTACTGCGTTTATCCGAGTGATCCACAAACGACGAAAATTTCTCTTTTGCTTATCCCTATCCCGATGAGCCGAAACCAAAGCTCTTATTTTCTGTTGAGTAATAGTTCGAGTAAGTCTTGAATGAGCCCCTCGAAAACTTGATGCAAATAAACGAATTTTTGTTCTACGTCGCCGAGCTATATATCCGCGTTTAATTCTGGTCATTGAATAAATAAAACTTTCACAAATAACTAATTGATTTCTTTTCTTTCAGTTATTCTTTTACCCGCCTTGGTCTATTAATAACCAAACGGATTTTTCCAATGTATAAAATAACAATTCCAACGGCTTTGGCTACTATAACCTTCCCGACCACGATTTTTTCTTTTGTTAGGTGTAAAAAATATAGTCAATAAAAAAAATATAAAAAAATATATAAATTAAATGGATAAAGAAATAGTGGATTCCATCGTTTCTATGGTTACTTCTTAAACGGTGAGGTCTTCTCTATACACCGGAGCCTTTAACTTCATTTAATCAATGTTGTTGGTAACTTGTATAGTTCACACCACACTCTTTGGCTCTACCCATGAATTATCGAGTAACAGGTCTTTCACAATAAGAGATACCTATATAGTAACGGTATTTAATTATGAAAGTTAGCTGGGGTAGCTGACCCTCGTAGTCCGTTCTTGACCGAGTGGGAACTTTATTTTTCTGTTTTTTTTTGAATTTCAATAAGATTTCCTCCGCTTAATGGATAACCATTTGCTACCAATGGAGAATTGCTTCTCATCTTAAATTCAGGTGATTGGATTTGCACCAATCGAAACCATAAACTTTATACACAATAGAAGGATGGATTTTCTTATTTTTAGATAGTGAATGGAGTTCCTTCTTCCATTCTATCTTATTCACAGGTACTGATCATTCATACTGGAAAGCGGTTTTCTTGCTTTTTTTGTGCCAGTTCATGATCTAAACGAGTCGCACATACACCCTAGTACATGTTCCTCGACGTTGAGGACATCCCCGAAGGGCGGGGGATTTCGTGACATTTCGAATTGGCTGTCTTGTATTTCTAATAAGTTGTTTAATAGTTGGCATGTTGAAGCATATACATAATGGGCTGGTTTAGATTGATCCTAACCGGATAATTATGAATTTATTCTATTTAATAGATATAGTAAACTCGGAGAGAAAATCTCAAATCACGGATTTGCACAAAATCCATTTTTTTTCATTCAACTGCTACAAGATCAACAATTCCATAAGCTTTGGCTTCTGTTGCTGACATAAAAACGTCTCTTTCCATGTCTTCAGATACAACCCATAAGGGTTTGCCCGTCCTTTGTACATAAACCCTTGTGAGGGTTTCGCGTAGTTTCAGCAGCTCTTCCGCTTCCAGGATAAATTCTCCCGTTTGCGCCTCATAAAAAGAACTAGCAGGTTGATGGATCATTACCCTGATGATAGAAGGGTTCTCTATCTGGGGTGATGAAACGAACAGAAAAGAAAGATAAAGAGTAATAGGAAAAGAAGATAGAATTGAACAACCGTACGGGCATCATCTTTTGTGCATTGCATACGGCTCTACAATCAAATTGATCCTTACTTTCCATTCAAGAAAGATCAAGATAGAATCTATCAGCCCCAGATGGATAAATGATCAAATTGCCACCCTTCCTTTCACGGGAGTTAAAAAATACTATGATGGCTCCGTTGCTTTCTATTTTTTTTATATATTCTTTTTTTTTCTTTGATTCAGCAATCCCAAAGTTTCTTTTTGATCCAATCAAAAAAAGAAAAATCTTGTTTTTTTCGTACCCCTTTTTTTATAACATAATTATTGTTAAGAGCCGTTCGGTGTGAAAACAAAAAAGTTTGTGACGCTAAATTCGACTTCCGATAGATAAGAGAAAATCGGAAATACCTTTTATCCCATACTACTCTCTCGATACATAATCGAATTTTGTGAAAAAAAAAACACTACAAAATTTTTTCATATCGAATTCGAAGTGCCATGCTATTATTACTTAATATTCATATGGCGAAGGCATAGTTTTCTTTTTTTTTCTCAAATACAAATAAAAAACTCATTGGCGCCAAGCGTGAGGGAATGCTAGACGTTTGGTAATTTCTCCTCCAACCAGGATAAAAGATCCCATTGATGCGGCTAATCCCATGCATATTGTATGGAC